ATTTGATTCAATTCAGAATAGCCCCAATCAATCATTAATAAGATTGGGTTGCTTCAGATTTATGGGTATCTTTTTGAGCCACACTCAGAATCCATATTTTGAAAAAAGAGATGACAGTCTTTTAGAGGCCCTACGGGTTCTCAAAATCAAGTATCGACAGACCTAGCCCTTGCCTATGCTTGTGCGGGGCAAGAATTCGTCAAGTTTGATCAACAGGATTAATAAATTACAAGTATTTTTTGTTGATCAGGCGACACCCAGATTCGAACTGGGGATAAAGGATTTGCAGTCCCCCGCCTTACCACTTGGCCATGCCGCCGAATTCCATCCAAAATGGATAAAGAAATAAATTCTATAGAATTAGACTTATTTTTAGAATTCTATTTATTATTATTCTATTTCTATTCCTCTTCTCATTTTGTTTTGATTTTAATTTTTTACTCTCGAAATTTCTTTTATTTTTGGATCTTGAATCCCATTGTACTTATCCTTTTCCAAAAAAGAATTCCTCTTTTTTATTGGATCCTGTTTCTATTCTTTTCTTCTATTGATTTTATCTCAAAACATGCGTCGCTTAAAAACTTACCTCCTCCTTTCACTTTTCTATAGATCTATCAAATCTATAGAAAAGTGAAAAGATTTGTGGCCCCGGTAACAGACTGTAAAACGCAGGGCAATTTAGAATAATTAATTCTTTTTTTAGTTCATTAACTATTTACTTATTACTCTTTTACTCTTACTTACCTTTCTTACTTTGAATTAGCGAACAGCTCTTAATTTTGTATCTCCTTTTGTATTTTTGTATTACCTTAATGGATGCAAAATCCAATTGATTTAATTGATTTATGACTAATCATTATCAATTACATTATCAATTCTAATTATAAGAAAATATATGTGTATATGTAAACCCCAGAACAGTGTAAACTCAGAATAATAGAGTGCGACCTAACCTATGTTGCATTAAGTTCAATTATGATAAAAGATGTGATATACGGATAGCTAAATAGCTATATTGACATGTACTTTCTAAAGATTACTCCTATGACTATATACGTAATACATACGCAATTCTATTGTATTTTAAGAATTCTACTACTAAAAAAAAAAGGAAACTCTATGCTTGCTGTTCCAGATTCTTCTTTTTTATCTCATTTCATAGAGAGCAGATTAAATCCTAAATTTATTGATTTTTTATTTTTTTGTATCCCAATCATAATATCATAATAAAAGAATTAGGTATAAATCGGATAAATTTTGATATCCGATAAAAGATTCCATCAGCCTAAGCGACAGAATTTTTCTCAGGAATGCTTTATGAATTCCCATTTCTTTCTATTTGTACCTGGCTCAAGCTCAAATTTGAACTTGCATCAAAAATGTCCTCCATTTCTCTGTCTTTTTTCCGTTCATACGTATAATATATATGGGTGGAGTTGACTAAAATTTTATGTGATTCAGTAAACAGAATATCCATTCCATCATTGCTAGATCAATCGGTAGGGTTCAATGAATAGTGAGCCAAGTAAATAATGGGATTTTTTCAATAAAGAAAAGAGGGAACTTCAGATTAAGATGATCCAAAATGAAAATGAGGGAATGTCCACAATACCTGGATTTAGTCAGATACAATTTGAGGGATTTTGTAGGTTCATTAATCAGGGCTTGACGGAAGAATTTTATAAGTTTCAAAAAATTGAAGATAAAGATCAAGAAATTGAATTTCAACTATTTGTGGAAACATATAAATTGGTAGAGCCCTTGATAAAAGAAAGAGATGCTGTATATGAATCACTCACATATTCTTCTGAATTATATGTACCCGCCGTCTTAATTTGGAAAACCGGTAGAAATATGCAAGAACAAACCGTTTTTATTGGAAATATCCCTATAATGAATTCTTTTGGAACCTCTATAGTAAATGGAATATATCGAATTGTGATCAACCAAATATTGCAAAGTCCCGGTATTTACTACCGTTCAGAATTGGAACATAACGGAAGAATTTTTGTCTATACCAGTACTATAATATCGGATTGGGGGGGAAGGTCGGAATTAGAAATTGATAGAAAAGCAAGGATATGGGCCCGCATAAGTAGAAAACAAAAAATATCTATTCTAGTTCTATCATCAGCTATGGGTTCGAATATAAGAGAAATTCTAGATAATGTTTGTTACCCTGAGATTTTCTTGTCTTTCCCGAATGATAAAGAGAAAAAAAAGATTGGGTCAAAAGAAAATGCTATTTTGGAATTTTATCAACAATTTGCCTGTGTAGGGGGGGATCCGGTATTTTCTGAGTCCTTATGCAAGGAATTACAAAAGAAATTTTTTCAACAAAGATGTGAATTAGGAAAGATTGGTCGACGAAATATGAACCGAAGACTTAATCTTGATATACCCCAAAATAATACATTTTTGTTACCACGAGATCTATTGGCTGCTGTGGATCATTTGATTGGAATGAAATTGGGAATGGGTACACTCGACGATATGAATCACTTGAAAAATAAACGTGTTCGTTCTGTAGCAGATCTATTACAGGATCAATTAGGATTGGCTCTTGTTCGTTTAGAAAATACGGTTCGAGGAACTATATGTGGAGCAATCAGGCATAAATTGATACCGACTCCTCAAAATTTGGTAACTTCAACTTCATTAACAACTACCTATGAATCGTTTTTTGGCCTACACCCTTTATCTCAAGTTTTGGATCGAACTAATCCGTTGACACAAATTGTTCATGGGCGAAAATGGAGTTATTTGGGTCCTGGGGGATTGACGGGGCGAACTGCTAGTTTTCGGATACGAGATATCCACCCGAGTCACTATGGACGTATTTGTCCAATCGACACGTCCGAAGGAATCAATGTTGGGCTTATTGGATCATTAGCTATTCATGTAAAGGTTGGTTATTGGGGATCTATAGAGAGTCCTTTTTATGAATTATCTGAGAGATCAAAAGAGGCACAGATGGTTTATTTATCACCAAATAGAGATGAATATTATATGGTAGCAGCAGGAAATTCTTTGGCCTTAAATCGGGGTATTCAAGAACAACAGCTTGTTCCAGCTCGATATCGTCAAGAATTCCTGACTATTGCATGGGAAGAAATTCATCTTAGAAGCATTTTCCCCTTCCAATATTTTTCTATTGGAGCTTCCCTCATTCCTTTTATCGAACATAATGATGCGAATCGAGCTTTAATGAGTTCTAATATGCAGCGCCAAGCAGTTCCCCTCTCTCGGTCCGAGAAGTGCATTGTTGGAACTGGGTTGGAAGGCCAAACGGCTCTAGATTCGGGTATTTCAGCTATAGCCGAACGCAAGGGAAAAATCATTCATACTGGTACTCAAAAGATCCTTTTCTCGAGTAATGGGAATACTCTAAGTATTCCATTAGTTATGTATCAACGTTCCAACAAGAATACTTGTATGCATCAAAAAACTCAGGTTCAGCGGGGTAAATACATTAAAAAGGGACAAATTCTAGCGGGCGGTGCGGCTACAGCTGGCGGGGAACTCACTTTAGGAAAAAATGTATTAGTAGCTTATATGCCATGGGAAGGTTACAATTTTGAAGACGCAGTACTAATTAGCGAACGTCTGGTCTATGAAGATATTTATACTTCTTTTCACATCCGGAAATATGAAATTCAGACTCATGTAACAAGTCAAGGTCCTGAAAGAATCACTAAAGAGATCCCGCATTTAGAGGCTCGTTTACTCCGAAATTTAGATAGAAATGGGATTGTGATGCTGGGATCTTGGATAGAAACGGGCGATATCTTAGTAGGTAAATTAACACCTCAGGCAGCAAGTGAATCGTCATATGCCCCGGAGGATAGATTATTACGAGCTATACTGGGCATTCAGGTATCCACTTCAAAAGAAACTTCTCTAAGACTACCTATAGGGGGAAGGGGTCGAGTTATTGATGTGAGATGGATCCCTAGAAAGGGGGTTTCCAATTATAATCCAGAAAAGATTCGTATATATATTTCACAGAAACGTGAAATCAAAGTAGGTGATAAAGTAGCTGGAAGGCATGGGAATAAGGGTATAATTTCTAAGATTTTGTCTAGACAAGGTATGCCCTATTTGCAAGATGGAACGCCTGTTGACATGGTATTCAATCCATTAGGAGTCCCCTCACGAATGAATGTGGGACAGATATTTGAATGTTCGCTCGGGTTAGCGGGGGATCTGCTAAAGAAACATTATAGAATAGGACCCTTTGATGAGAGATATGAGCAAGAGGCCTCAAGAAAACTAGTGTTTTCTGAATTATATGAAGCCAGTAAGAAAACAAAAAATCCATGGGTATTTGAACCTGAATATCCGGGAAAAAGCAGAATATTTGATGGAAGAACAGGAGATCTTTTTGAACAACCTGTTCTAATAGGAAAATCTTATATCCTAAAATTAATTCATCAAGTTGATGATAAAATCCATGGACGTTCCAGTGGGCATTATGCACTTGTTACACAACAACCCCTTAGAGGGAGGGCCAAACAAGGGGGACAAAGAGTCGGAGAAATGGAAGTTTGGGCTCTAGAGGGATTTGGTGTTGCTCATATTTTACAAGAGATGCTTACTTATAAATCTGATCATATTAGAGCTCGTCAAGAAGTAATTGGTGCTACGATTATCGGAGCAACAGTACCTAACCCAGAAGGTGCTCCAGAATCTTTTCGATTGCTCGTTCGAGAACTACGATCTTTGTCCCTGGAACTGAATCATTTCCTTGTATCTGAAAAGAACTTACAGATGGATAGGAAGGAAGCTTGATCTAAATGAATCAGAATTTCTATTCTATGATCGACCAGTATAAACATCAACAACTTCAAATTGGACCAGTTTCCCCTCAACAAATCAGGGCTTGGGCAAAAAAAATTCTACCCAATGGAGAGATAGTTGGAGAAGTGACAAAACCCTATACTTTTCATTATAAAACTAATAAACCGGAGAAAGATGGATTGTTTTGCGAAAGGATTTTT